GAATACCGTCACCCATTCTTACCACTCTTACTAAGAAACTGAAAGAAAGGGGGGAAAGCGGGGAAGAAATAGATATAAATCTAAAAAAACTAAAGTTTTACCACCGCAAATTACTAAAAAGATAAATATGTAAGATACATACACTAAGAGATAGGAAGAGATTCGACCGCCCCCTACATATTTAATACTTTCTCCTACTAAAAAACTCGCAATACCGAACCCATTTGTAATTCCATCAATTATTCGTCTATCAAAAAAATTACTTACTTCAGCAAAAAATCTTATACCTTGAGTTAAGAAGGTTATATATATAAAATCAATATAACCACGATTATATGCCCAGGCATATATCACATATATAAATTTTTCACCAATAATTTTCAGTTTATTACAAATACTTTTAACAAATGAATTAAAGAAATATAAATTTTGTAAAGATGAATAAACAGGCTTATATAAAAAAGATGCTAGCAGGATTCCGCAAGAAGCTATACTAACCGAAAAAGTTGCATTTCTTAGAAATTCATACCAATCCCAACCCATCAATATATTTTTTTTTTGATGTAAAAGGTTTATAGACGGAGTTAACACTTTGGATAATATATCCAACTGCATTCCTTTTTGATTGAAGAAAGGAATTCCTATGACTCCAATAAACAAAGTAAATAAACCTAATACAAGTATAGGAAATAGCATAGTATTGTCCGACTCATAGGGATACGAAAAAATGTTATTAGTACTGAAATTAGGAATAGTAAAGAAAGGTACCGTGATACTTCTTCCATTACTATTAATTTTATTTTTCTTTTTGAAAAAAAAAGGAATCCTTTTATCATTCTTCCTTGTTAATAAAGGTAATAAGGAAAAATTTATTTTAATCCCCCTTTGCCCTTCTCTACCCCATAAAGATATTGAATAGACCGAGCTTTTTTTTTTGCCACTGTAAGTTTGAAAATAAACATTTAAATGTCCCTCAAAAGTAAGTAAATATATCCGAAACATATAAAATGCAGTTAATCCTGCGGTGGAACAAGCGATTATTGCAAAAATCGGTGAATACAACCAACTATCATTAAGAATTTCATCTTTGGACCAAAAACAGCCAAGAGGCGGAATACCACAAAGCGAAAGTGTACCTACTAAAAAAGATGTTTTTGTAATAGGTACCTGTTTTCTTAAACCTCCCATAAGAACCAGATTCTGGCTTTTATCTGGAGAATAGCCAACAATTGTTTCCATTGAATGAATAATAGATCCGGAGCCTAAAAACAACAATGCTTTGGAATAAGCATGAGTAATCAAATGAAACAAAGCGGCTCGATAAGAACCCATACCTAGAGCCAACATCATATAGCCCAATTGAGACATTGTAGAATAAGCTAAACCCCTCTTAATATCTTTTTGAGCAAGAGCTAAAGTGGCTCCTAAAAGTAATGTTATTATACCTATCAAAGCTATTAAATTCATTATGTAAGGTAAAACTATTAAAAGCGGGAGAAGCCGGGCGACAAGAAAAATTCCGGCCGCTACCATAGTAGCGGCATGTATAAGGGCTGAAATAGGGGTAGGCCCTTCCATAGCATCGGGCAACCATACATGAAGGGGAAATTGAGCAGATTTAGCAATTGCACCAGCAAATAATAGAAAGGCACACAAAGTAGCAAATAAAAAATTAACTTCATTATTATAAACCAAGTTATTGACTATTTCAAACAAATCCCGAAATTCTAAACTACCCGTTATCCAATAAAAGCCTAAAATTCCTAATAATAAACCAAAATCTCCAACGCGATTGGTCACAAACGCTTTTTGACAAGCATTCGCTGCAGTAGGCCGGGTGAACCAAAAACCTATTAATAGATAAGAACACATTCCAACCAATTCCCAAAAAAAATAAATTTGTATAAGATTAGAACTAGTAACTAATCCTAACATTGACGTATTGAAAAAACTCATATAAGCAAAAAACCTCAAGTATCCCTGATCATGAGACATATAATTGTCACTATAAATAAGAACCATAATCCCAACAGTAGTGATTAATATTAACATAATAGAAGTAAGTGGGTCAACTAAATAGCCAAATTCTAAAGAAAAGTCATTATTGATCGTCCAAGACCATATAGATAGATAGATAGAAGGGTTATTTTTTTGTTGAATAGACAGATAGGTTGAAAAAATCATAACTATACTTAAGAATAAAATACTAGGAAAAACCCACATACGGCGAAGATCTTTTGTTGCCGTGGGAAAAAGTAGAAGTCCTACTCCTATTAATATAGGAACTGGAAGGAGAATAAACGGTATAATCCATGAATATTGATATGTATATTGCATAAAAATAAATAAAAGAAAATATTTTTATTTTTATCTTAAAAAATTGTTTCTGATTTACCGGCTCTTAGCTTTTTTGAACTGAAAGGGGTCGATTAATAAAATAAAAAAAAAAAATTAAAATATACAAAATATAGAATTTTCTAGACTTAATTAGTTTGAATATTTTTCAATTTTTGAAAATATTTCAAATCAAGAGATTTAAGTTGTTGAAATGATATGACCAAATTACTATTGAAAATGAAAAAAAAAAAGCATGGTACTTTTAGTAAAATTCAATTATTAAGTCAAATTTGATGAAAAAAAGGAAAATGGAAATTTTCATCTTAACTTAATTATTAATACGTATTATTACAATAATTTATATATCTATAGAGCAAGGATAAATAATTAAACCAAAACAAGTATTTGATCTTAATCATAAAAAAACTATAGTTTTTTTCCAGAAAAGTTTTTTATTTTAGTTGGCTTATTCAGAATCATTAAACAAATTCTTTTTGGAACCGAATTGATTGTCTTTTATTGTAATAAAAGACACTTCTTTTTTTAGTTTAAAGGCTATGATCTTCAAACCATAACATCCAAGACTTGACTTTCCCTAAAATTAAAAGAAGGAATTAATAAAATAGCTTTTATTTTATAAAATCATTTCTATAAAATGATTTATTTTGTTTAATAGATAAGAGATTAAGTACTAGTCTGTTGCACATTTTACAATTAGATTAAATTTTAATTGGCCAGGCTCACACAAAGCGTACATTAAATTTTAATCTAATTGTAAAATTAATAAGGTATGGGGGTTGGTTTATTAAAATTTTCGATCTTTTTTATTATGTATGTTAGCCCATTTTATTACCTGTATAAATGCATGTAGGACGACAAAAATAAACTTTACAACTTTATAGAGATATAAAGAAGGGAAGGGTACACAGTGTTTTTTTTGTCTTTTTTGGTTTTTTGTTTTGTTCCTAGTACTATATTTACTCAATTTTTATTTTTCTATATTCATATTTTTAGAAAGGGCGTACAGTCTAGAAAAAAAAAATAGATAGTCGGATAATTAATAGTAAAAAATAATTGGTTTTGAACAACAGATAATAAATGTCTTTGACATTCAACTATTAAATACTTATTATATTTTTTTATGGCAGTTCCGAAAAAACGTACTTCTATCTCAAAAAAACATATTCGTAAAAATCTTTGGAAAAAGAAAGGATATTGGGCAGCATTGAAAGCTTTTTCATTAGGTAAATCTCTTTCTACAAGGAATTCAAAAAGTTTTTTTTATGTAACAAATAAATAATCAAAGATTGGAAAAATCTGAGTTCCTTTGATTCGAAAAGCAGTTAGTCTAATTTGTTTCTAATTGTAAATTGTTTATAATTTCTTTATAAGTTTTATTTTCTATTATAAGTTATAAACAATTTATAAAAATTTATATTCAAAAATTTATATTCTCTAACGTTTTGTTTTGACCCGATCAATAGCAATGATAAATTTAATTTGTTTCGCTTTTATAATTAAAAAATTCTTGTGTGTACTAAAATTTAATTAAACTGCTATACTTTTTTTTTTGAAATAAAGAATAACCACAAGAAGAAGATTTCCCCTTTTTTTTGAGTATGTTTTATCGTTTTTATGATGGGGAAAATAAGAATCCCCATCGATTCGATAATAAAAAAAGTTTTAGGTTTTATTGTCTATATTTTATAGAATAACTATAATATTTAGTATATTAACTGTATATTGAATATATTTATTAAACTAATTAAATTATAGAAGAAGAGATAGAAAATTTGGAGTCACTAATAGATTGTTGAAACTAATTAATTAAAATGTGTTTTATAACTTTCTAAAAAATTCTTTCTTTAAGTTACTATCACTAGATATAACCTAACTTTTAATTTAACCTAAAAAAAAAGCCCTTTGTGATTATAGGAAAAATACGGCAATTTTAGATCCTATGTTTCCACTGGAGGATCAATCAATAAATATATAAATATTTATTGCATTGAATTGACTACTTCACTCTCGACAATTGAATAAAAAAGGGGTTATTATGATTTCGAACAAGCCGCTATGGTGAAATCGGTAGACACGCTGCTCTTAGGAAGCAGTGCTAGAGCATCTCGGTTCGAGTCCGAGTGGCGGCATGGCATCTTTTAAAAGAGTAAGTCCTAGACTGAATTCAACTCCCGAGTTCAATTCAATTATCCTATAATTGAAATTGAATTGAAATCCCCCCGCTTTTTATTTTAAAATTTTTATGATATTTTCAACTTTAGAGCATATATTTACACATATATCCTTTTCGGTCGTTTCAATTGTAATTACAATTCATTTGCTAACCTTATTAGTAGATGAAATCGTAGGACTATATGATTCGTCAGAAAAGGGGATAATGGTTACTTTTTCCTGTATAACAGGATTATTAATTACTCGTTGGATTTATTTGCAACATTTACCATTAAGTAATTTATATGAATCATTTATCTTTCTTTCATGGAGTTTCTCCAGTATTCATATGGTTCCTTATTTTAAAAAAAGGAAAACCTATTTAAACTTAAACGCAATAACCGCGAAAAGTGTTATTTTTACCCAAGGTTTTGCTACTTCAGGTCTTTTAACTGAAATGAACAAATCTGAAATATTAGTACCCGCCCTCCAATCCCATTGGTTAATGATGCACGTAAGTATGATGGTCTTAGGCTATGCAGCTCTTTTATGCGGATCATTATTATCACTAGCTCTTATAGTCATTACATTTCAAAATTTCATAAGAAATTTTAGTAAAAGAAAAAATTTAGTAACTGAGCCATTTTCGCTGGGCGAGATTCAATACATAATAGAAAAAAAGAATCCTTTAATAAACACTTCTTTTCTTTTTTCTAGGAATTATTACAGGTTTCGATTGATTCACCAATTGGATCTTTGGAGTTATCGTATTATTAATCTAGGGTTTATATTTTTAACGATAGGTATTCTTTCGGGAGCAGTATGGGCTAATGAAGCCTGGGGATCATATTGGAATTGGGATCCAAAGGAGACTTGGGCATTTATTACTTGGACCGTATTTGCAATTTATTTACATATTCGAACAAATAAAAATTTTGAAAGTGTAAATTCTGCAATTGTGGCCTCGATGGGCTTTCTTATAATTTGGATATGCTATTTTGGGGTTAATTTATTAGGAATAGGGTTACATAGTTATGGTTCATTTACATTAACATCTAATTGAATTGAAGAAAGTACTTGAAAACTACAAAATAAACATAGGACAGTATAAGTGTATATAAGAAAACTTCGTGTAATCCAGCGAGAACCTTTTGAATCAAGTAATGGAAATGAAAAAAATCAAAGCAAAAGGTTCTCGCTGGATTACATACCTGGTTAGAATCTAATTCCAATTTCTTTTACTCAAACTCAGAGAAGAAAAAGTACTTATTTTTCATTGTCCAACAAACAATTTTTAAAATGATAGGATTTTTGTTTGATTTTTTTGTTTAGTCACAAAAATTATCGATAAAAAAAATTAGATATAAGAGCTTCGACTTTGTCAACTGATAGTGATAAAACAAAATCTGGATAAATACCAATAGATATTACGGGTAAAAGAATAGAGATCAAAATAAACAATTCTCGCGGTCCAGAATCAACAAAATAAGAGTTTGTGGCATTAAAAAGCTTGTATCCATAGAACATCTGGCGTAACATAGATAATGAATAAATAGGAGTTAATATTATTCCAATTGCCATTACAAAAGTAATTAGGATTTTGGGCATTAAAAGATATTTTTGGCTAGTAAGTATTCCAAAAAATACTATCAATTCTGCAATAAAACCGCTCATGCCCGGTAATGCAAGAGAGGCCATTGATAAGATACTGAAAGTCGTAAATATTTTTGGAATTGTGATAGCCATTCCGCCCATTTCATCGAGATAAACGAGACGTAGTCGATCATAACTTGTTCCTGCCAAGAAAAAAAGTGCAGCGCCAATAAATCCATGAGAGATTATTTGTAAAATGGACCCGTTGAGTCCTGTATCGCTTATAGAACCAAGTCCTATAATTATGAAACCCATATGAGATACGGAAGAATAAGCTATTCTTTTTTTTAAATTACGTTGACCAGGAGATGTTGAAGCTGCATAGATTATTTGAATTGTGCCGACTATCATCAAGCAAGGGGAAAATATAGAATGGGCGCGGGGTAATAATTCCATATTTATCCGAATTAATCCATACGCGCCCATTTTTAATAAGATTCCAGCTAGAAGCATACAAGTACTGTAATGTGCCTCTCCATGAGTGTCTGGTAACCAAGTATGTAAGGGTATAATCGGCGATTTAACAGCAAAAGCAATAAAAAATCCAATATATAAGAGAATTTCTAGTTCTACAGGATACGATTGATTAGCTGATGTTTCAAAATTTAATGTTGGTTCATTAGAACCAACTAAACAAATACCTAGAATTGCCATTAATAAAAAGGTAGAACTTCCTGCAGTGTACAAAATAAATTTGGTCGCTGAATACAAACGTTTCTTTCCTCCCCACATGGATATAAGTAGATAAACTGGAATTAATTCTAATTCCCACATGATGAAAAAAAGTAAAATGTCTTGAGAAGAAAATGGTCCTATTTGACCGCTATACATTGCTAACAGCAGAAAATGGAATAATCGGGACTCTCGAGTAACCGGCCGAGCCGATAAAGTAGCTAAAGTAGTGATAAACCCCGTCAGTAAAACGGGTCCTATAGAAATTCCATCTATTCCCAATCTCCAGGAAAAATCAAAAAATTTGATCCATTTATAATCCTCTGTCAGTTGGATTAATGGCTCGTCCAATTGTAAATGATACCCGAACGCATAGGTTGTTAGAAGGAGTTCTATTATACATATACAAATGGTATACCACTTAATTACCTTATTTCCTCTATGAGGAAAAAATAAAATTAAGGAACCCGCAAATATTGGCAAAGCTACAACTATCGTTAACCAAGGAAAATAATTCGTAGTAAAAACAAGATAGATTTGGACCAGAAAAGCGCGTGCTCAAAAAAATATATTTTTTTGAGTACGCGCCTTTGTCGGTAAAGGTAAAAAATAAAATGTAGTCGTATTCAAGTCGGGTTTTTTTTGAACGTATCAATAAGCTAGACCCATACTTCGAGTTGTTTCATGCCACAAATAAACCCGAACACTCAAGAAATCCGTTGGACAGGCGGATTCACATCTTTTACAACCCACACAATCCTCTGTTCTTGGAGCAGAAGCAATTTGCTTAGCTTTACACCCGTCCCAAGGTATCATTTCTAATACATCTGTGGGGCAAGCTCGGACACATTGAGTACACCCTATACACGTATCATAAATCTTTACGGAATGTGACATTGGATCTATCTATAATTTTTTTAATAATAAATTTTCGATCTAGTAAACTTGTAAATGAATCATATATTTAGATACCAGATGAATCAATGATTTAGATTTACCAGAATTTTTCTAATCAATCCACTTACGGATCGACTCATGGGAGAGAACCAAGATACTTTGATTTCTTATATTTTCGCAAACATGATCATCTATTCTGTATAATACAAATTCGAATTTATGAATATTCTAATTTGTCTGGTTAATACTAATTATCATTCATACTACTTATTCAACAAATTCGATTGATTGATACGAGTTGATTTTTTGTTACGATAAATTGACGAAACAATAGCTGGTCCAATAGCTGCTTCAGCGGCTGCAATGGCTATAACAAAAATGGAGAAAATATTTCCTTTTAATTGGCGACTGTCAAAAAAATCAGAAAATGTGACTAAATTTATATTAACCGCATTCAATATAAGTTCAAGACACATAAGAGCTCTAACCATACTTCGGCTGGTGATCAATCCATAGATACCGATAGAAAATAAGTAGGCACTCAAAACAAGTACATGTTCGAGCATCATTGAACAACTCCTTATTAATTTAGATTCATTTCAATATAACATGAATAACAGGGCAACGCGTTCAATTGACGAGAATATAATATAAAAACAAAGTATGGAACAAAGAAATATATTTTGAATAGGTCGAATAAAATAATTTCTATTTTAGATAGAACCAATTTAAAATTCTAATTGAAGGGAGATAAATGCGATAACACAGAATGAAGTTTGATTTGGATTGTTGTTGATAAGTTGATCGATTTTTTATTATTGGCGCGCCACGGAAATTGCACCTATCAAACCGACTAAAAGAATTATTGAAATAAATTCAAAGGGAAGAAAAAACTCTGTTGATAAATGAATTCCAATTTGTTGACTATTACTTATCAAATCGTGTTCTAGAATCTGGTTTGATCTTGTAGTCCAAATAATCCCGTACCATGAAGTATCTGTAATAGTAGTCATTAGTAAACCAAACATACTTGTACAAACCACCAAAGTAACCCCATTCCCAACGGTCCAAAGATTAAAATCTTTGTAATATTCTGAACCATTCATAAACATTACAGCAAATATGATTAAAACATTTATAGCTCCCACATAAATAAGGAGTTGTGCAGCAGCTACAAAATATGAATTTGATAGAATATAGAATAGGGATATAGAAACAAGAACTAATCCCAACGAAAAGGCAGAATAAATTGGGTTCGTAAGTAATACTACTCCTATACCTCCTGAGATAAGACCTAATCCCAGAAAGACTAAAAGAAAATCATGTAAAGGTCCATGCAAATCCATTATATGTAGGATAAGAGATAAATAAATCAAAAAAATTTTCATGACCTTATTGAGACCAGACCAGAAAAAATAGTTGATTTGATGATTCATAAGAAATTTCTACTTGCATTAAATCCTAGGGGGTGTGAATTAATGTGGGTACAGTTATTGGACAAATTTAATGTTTTCTCTGAATAGAGCAGCTCGACTACGAAACTATCCATTTCGAAATAATGTCAGAGATATTAATTAATGAAATTTCAATCCAAATTACGCTGCAATTCTTACCAACGAATAACCAGTTGATATTTGTAGCTATTGATATTGAGACCAAATAAAACAGAAAAATCATTTCTTTAAATCAAAACTGAACTTTAGTAATTCCAAATTTTTCTTTAATCAAGGATTTACTGATTTTTTATTTGAGTCGAATTCAAAATAGTTCGAATTGTATAATCGTCAATTACTACCAGTGGTAAACGACCCAGGGCAATTTGATTATAATTCAATTCGTGACGATCATAAGTAGAAAGTTCATATTCTTCAGTCATTGCTAAACAGTTTGTTGGACAATACTCAACACAATTACCACAAAATATACAGATTCCGAAATCAATACTGTAATTAAGTAATCGTTTCTTGCGAATATCAGTTTCCAATTTCCAATCAACGACGGGTAGATCTATAGGACATACACGAACACATACTTCACAAGCAATACATTTATCAAATTCAAAATGGATTCGACCGCGGAAACGCTCCGCGGTAATTACCTTTTCATAAGGATATTGAATAGTTATAGGTAAACGATTTACGTGGGATAAGGTAATCATGAAACTTTGACCAATGTACCTTGCAGCTCGTACTGTTTGTTGACCATAATTCATGAACTCAGTTACCATAGAGAACATATCGTGAATATATAAATAGTTTTATTTTTGTTTATTTCTCTTGTTTGATCCAAGTTGGGAATATAGGATATCATATTCTTTTAAAGTGAAAATAGTTGAGAAGAAGTTGTTAATAATAGATTACCGAGAGAAATAGGTAAAAGAAATTTCCATCCAAGATTCAATAGTTGGTCCATTCTTATCCTAGGTAAAGTCCATCTTGTTGTGATAGGAATGAACAAGAACAAATAAGTTTTAGCTAATGTAATAAAGATATCAATTGTTGGTTTAAAAACACCGTATGCTTTATTTATTTCAAAAACCTCAAAAACAAATATGTGCGGAATAGAGATATTCCAACCGCCCAAATAAAGAACAGTTACAAATAATGAAGAAACTAATAGGTTTAAATAGGAAGCAACGTAAAATAAACCAAATTTGATACCCGAATATTCGGTTTGGTAACCTGCTACTAATTCTTCTTCTGCTTCTGGTAAATCAAAGGGTAATCTTTCACATTCTGCTAGGGAAGAAATTAGAAAAATAAAAAAACCTATAGGTTGACGCCACAAATTCCATCCCCAAAAACCATATTTTGATTGTGCCTCAACTATATCAACTGTACTTGAACTATTAGATAATCATAGTCGATGATACCATCACAGTTTCCATCGCTATTCCAAAACCGTACATGAGATTTTCACTGCATACGGCTCCTTGAGGACCTTAAATAAATCTAAGGATCGGGTCAGTATTATTTTATCTTGATATGTTTATAAGATGGATAAGGTAAAAATTTATTGTACGATCCCGAATTAGACCAATTGAATCCTGTTTGTTCTGCTTTAATAATTTTATATATTATATATTATTAAATTAATTTGAATTAATAGAAATTAAAGTACTTCTGAATTGATCTCATCCTTTGATTTAATAATTTCAAAAATCATTTGAATTTTTATTTGTTGAGTAATAACTTAATTCTTCAATCAAATACTCATGATAAAGATATCAAGAACCCTTCCTTTTTCGGTACGAAAAGAATTATACATTAATTCATGAATTTTATCTATATAAATAGGAATATAGAAAGACTAAAAGTATAAAGAAAGAATAAAAAAGATAGTTTTTATTTTTTTATACTGTAATTGTATTTCTTTCTCTTTTTTTTGTCGTTTCTATTCTTCTTTCTGTTTCTGCGAAAAGTCGATTGACAAAATCAAAACAAAGTAAAGGATTATTTCGTTTCCAATAGTTATTTATTTAATCGACGGATAAGAGCATACTCTGAATCGGAATTGTGGGGAGTACTACCTGATCATTTCTACTAACTTAAAGCCCCAATTAATATTCTTTGTACATTATGCAGAAATATTCTTTTACATAATCTCCCTTACAAACCCTTTGTGTATCTTGATGTTTATACTCATCCACTCGTTTTTGTTCAAGCATCCCTTACGTTAAGGTAATCCATGTATGATAATACATACAAGCGGTAGTGAAAACTCACTATGATGTATCTTTTTAGCCCGCTTCAAGTCAGGATGACTAATTACCTAATCTTGGGGCAAAGACTTTCGTTTGTTTATTTTATTTCCGTTCAGCTCTCTAACATTTATACATAGAAAATGAGACTTAATTTTTTTACGACCAGTTTATATATAAGCTGTTTTCTTTCACTCATATAACTCTCGGATTTAGTTCATCAAGTCGAATACTGAATAAAAAAAATTAAGATATTTACTCAACTCGTTCCGCCCTCTTACTATAAAGGAAGAAATGGAGAACAATTTATGTCTTAACGAATCACACGTAGAGATATTGATAACACACATAAAGTTAATGGTATTTCATAACTAATGGATTGAGCAGCAGCGCGTAGACCACCTAAAAAAGAATATTTATTATTTGATCCGTATCCTGATATAAGAAGGCCAATGGGAGCAATACTTGAAACGGCAATCCATAAAAAAACACCGATATTGAGATCCGATAAAACAAGACGAGAACCAAAAGGAACTACCAAATAGCTTACTAAAATGGATATGACCGCTATGGAAGGTCCGATACTGAATAAACGAGTATCTCCTCTAGATGGAAAGAGGTTTTCTTTGAAAAGTAATTTTGCCCCATCAGCTAAAGCTTGAAGAACTCCTAAAGGTCCAGCGTATTCAGGTCCAATACGTTGTTGTATCCCTGCGGATATTTCTCTTTCTAACCATACAATTACTAGTACACCCAGTGTGATTCCCAATATAGGAGTAAAAATAGGAATAAGTATCCATATAATTCCATAAGCCTGTTTTAAAAAAAACAATCTAGAAAAAGAATTGATATCTTGTACTTCTATTCTATCAATTATCATTTTAACGATCAACTTCTCCCATAATGATATCTATGCTACCTAGTATTGTCATAATATCAGCCAATTTCATTCTTTTAACTAATTGAGGAAGAATTTGCAAATTGATAAAACCAGGCGGGCGAATTTTAAACCTCCAAGGAAAACCACACTGATCCCCTATCAGAAAAATTCCCAATTCTCCCTTTGGGGCTTCAACTCTCACATAGAGTTCTTGTTTCGGCAATTCAAATGTAGGAGAAGGTTTTTTGCTAATAAATCGATAGTCAAAGTCATTCCATTCTGGATTCTTTTCTCTATCAAAGTATCGGATTTCTAAATTCTCATATGGCCCCCCCGGAATACCTTCTAGAGCCTGCTGAATAATTTTTATGGATTCGGTCATTTCGCCAATGCGGACTAGGTACCGAGCTAACGAATCTCCTTCTTTTTGCCACTGGACTTCCCAATCAAATTCGTCGTAACACTCATAATGATCAACTTTACGGAGATCCCATTGTATTCCAGAAGCTCGCAGCATTGGTCCTGATAAACCCCAATTTATTACGTCTTCTCTTCCAATAATGCCTACCCCCTCAACTCGTTTTAAAAAAATAGGATTTCGTGTAATAAGTTTTTGATATTCAGTAACTTCTGTTAAAAAATAATCGCAAAAATCTAAACATTTATCTATCCAGCCATAGGGTAAATCGGCCGATACTCCTCCAATACGAAAATAATTATGCATCATTCTCATACCAGTGGCAGCTTCAAATAGATCATATACTAATTCTCTTTCTTTGAAAATATAGAAGAAAGGAGTCTGCGCCCCAATATCTGCCATAAAAGGGCCGAGCCATAAGAGATGCGAAGCTATACGACTCAACTCCAACATAATTGTTCGGATATAGCTGGCTCTTTTAGGTACTTGGATATTTCCCAGCAACTCCGGTCCCTTTACGGTTATTGCTTCTGTGAACATAGTAGCTAAATAATCCCAACGCGTTACATAAGGCAAATATTGTATAATTGTTCGGTTTTCCGCAATTTTTTCCATTCCTCGGTGTAAATATCCTAATATTGGTTCACAATCAATAACATCTTCACCATCGAGAGTAACGATGAGTCGAAGAACACCGTGCATTGATGGGTGGTGGGGTCCCATATTTACTATCATGAGGTCATTTCTTTTAGCTGGTATATTCATAGGTTTTTACTCGATTCATTTTTTCATGAATTACTGAAAGTAAAAATAAGTTCATTAAAATTCAAGATCTACTAAATCAAATAATTGAAAATGCCCCTTCAAACTTAAATTAACGCGTTTTTGATTCGCGAATATCTAACTGATTAATTAATTGTTTATAACGTATTCTATTTTTCTTTGACAAAAAAGACAGCATCCTTTGGCGTTTTCCCAAAATTTTCCGGAGGCCTCTCTGAGATAAATAATCTTTTCTGTGCAATTCCAAATGTGAAGAAAGTTTTCGTATCCTATTAGTGAGCCTTAGTATTTGAAATGCAACAGACCCCCTGTTTTCTTCTTTTTCTTCGTGCGAAATAACCGAGATGGATGACTTTTTTACCATAAAATGAAATCTTCTCCCCCCCCCACTGGCCCTTATTACTAGATATATTTTTTTTATCAATAAAAATAGTGCTACTCTTTTTTTTTATTTGGCATACACGTTACAAAAATCTTAATTTTGTTAAAAATTAACAAATATACAAAATAGAGCACGGGAAATAAAGTCAATCCGTATTTATCTTTTTTTCAGTACACGGTCAATTAATTTTTAAATTGTGGATACATATGGATCCTTAGCATACCGAAACGACTGCCATTATTGGTATCAAACCAATAGCGATTCAGACAAGCAAAATCTTCTAATCGATAATTAGGCCAAAGAAAAAATTTTATATTTGCATTTCTTTTGCTTTTATTCAAAACTGGACTCTTTGCCTTATTTTCATTACTAAATGTCGCATTTAGAGGCATACTATTTCGATTCATAGAATAGAAACAAATTAGAATTCTGAATTCTCTACGACGTCGAGGGGATAAAATACTTTCAGGAACAAACAAATCATAATGAGTTTTGGCTCTATTTTCAGTCATCTTTTGATGCTTTGGAATTAATTCATCAGAATTCGTCTTATCAACATGACCCTTTTCTCGGGCCCTTTGATTAATTGTGTCGTTACTGTTATGAACTATCGAAATACTTATAGTTTGATGCATAATAAATTTGTCTTCCTTTTTTATAGACAGATGAACGGGTTCCAAAAATAATTTTTCGATTTTAATGCAGTGTCTAAAAATTAGACTTCTTTTATTTATTAAAATATCCAGACACAGTTCCTCCCTTTGAATAGAGTCTATAGCAATGTCTCTTGAGTTTCGCAGTCTAAACAGGAAACAATATACTTTAATGTTATTGAGCATTTTGCGATTGAAAAGAGAATGCCATTTGATTTGAAAAACCAAATAGTTTTTTTTAAAAAAAAAATATTTCGCGACCTCGTATCCCTTGAATTCACCGAATCCAAATCCATCGATTCTCTCGAATCCTATTATTTTTTTTTCCCCAGGTATCACTGGTATCTCATAAGATAATTTGCAGTTATTTTGATGGTTTTGTAAATTTACAAGGATAAACCGGATTCGTCTCTTCCATGATTTAATTTTATACGAATTAGAAAGTATCAAAAATTCTGGAAAAAACCAAAGTTCGAAATTCAATATGTAAGAGAATAAATCAAGTATTTCTTCATTCATTTTCATCCAATCAAAAAATTTTCTATTCGTATTTTTATTAATATATATAATATTCTCTTTTACTAGATATTTTACTAGATAATTATTGACTGGAATACCTACCAGCATATTAAAAAATTGGCGTTTCTTTTCGTCGTAATTAAAAAAAAAATATTGGTTATGATTTACTTGTAAGGGTAATCCGGAAATAAAGGAATTCTTCGTATCTTCAGACTTAATAAAATTATATGATAAAAGATCGTATCTATCTTGTTTTTTAACATTTTTTTGTTTTTCGAAGTTAAGTAATCGATTTTTTTCAGATGAATAATATTTATTTAAATGTTTATTTTGAACTATAGAGTGGTGATTTATTCTATTTCTACTCTCTTGTGGTACGAGCTGAGATAAATCATCTTGATAATAATCTTTTAACCTATTTTTAGATTGATATATTATTCGAGAATTGCGGAGGTTCTTATGTCTTAATTTGGAATGTAATATTTTCTGTGTTCCAATAAAATAATTCTTTATTTCATTTTTAAGAAAAAGAGATGTTACATTAGATTGAAAGACAGATCTTAATCTTAACTTATATAAATAAAAAAAGTTCAAAACCGTGTTTTGTGATAATTTGTAAAAGACATATGCTTGTGACAAATAAGATAAGTCACAAAAAGTATGTAAGTTCTTATTACTAATATTAGAAAGTGACTCTTTTATAAAGTAAATAAACTTAGTTATATTTTTGTTTGTTTTATCAAATTTTTCTTGATTTCTTTCATTATTGTAAATATAGTTATTATAGGAATTGTATTTATTAATAATTTTTTTTCTTGCTTCAAAAAAATAAAAAAAAAGTTGTACATTTATTCTAGAAATATTACTAATATATAAAAAGATATTTATATGTACCCTTTCAAAGAAAAAGTTTATAAAATAATTTGTTTTACGAATTAGTCGAACATTTTTTCTTTTTAATAGTTGCAAAATAGTTTTTGGTGATTCCAATCTTTTATCATCATAACTCATTTTGTTAGAACTACTATTTCTATGTAGACTTATAAATTCGGTTTTGTTGTCTTTTGACATTTTTTGTATTTCATTTATGCTTGTGTTTGTTCTAGCAGTTAGCTCTTGTAGTTCTTTTTTTTTCAATGAAAAAGTTGTGCAATTCGTAGATTGAATGTTAATGGACGATTCATGAATTATCTCATTATTTCTTATCAAATTTTTTTTTTTTTTGAATTCACTCAATTCATATATTTTTATTTCTTTCAATACAAATTCTATTATTTGGTTCATTTTTGGTAGTTTTTTTATTTTTTTTTTTAGAAATAGAATGTTTTTAATAAACCCTTTTTTTGGTTCTTTTGAGACATTTAGAAAAAATTTTAGAAAAAATTTTCTTCTTTTTTTTAAAATTATTAGAACTATAAAACACTTCTTTGTCAATTTTATAAGTTTTTTTTTGAATTCTTTAAAAATAGGTTTAAAAAATGAAAGTTGTTTTCGTGGAGAACCCACAGAAGAACCAAAAGGAACACCAAAAGGAAGTTCATGGTCCATTCCCCAAACTGTTAAAAAAAAACCATTTTCTTGTTCTTTATTTTTCAGTGGATTGTTATATCTTTCTCGTAGCTTAGATTTGTTCCAAGGTTTCAAACGAAAAGGAAATAGGATCTTTATCTGAAGACCTTTTATTAACCAGTTTCTAGGAAAGTCTGTTTCTGATACTGGAACCCCCATATAAGTGCATTTAACATGCATTTCTTTACGCCAATCCCTTAAATCCTCAGACCATTCAGGAACTTGAAATAATAGTATACGACAGATATTTTTAACTATTATCAATGATGGTAATATTATATATTTTCTCAGAATTGATTGGGTTACTAACAGAAGACCTCTTAGTATTCGAATGGCTAAACGCTTACTCCAGTCGTAGCTTTTGTATTTCTTTACCGTTATCTGTGCTTGTTCTCTTTTTTTTTCTTCTTCTCTTTTCTTAACTTCTTGTTTTTTAGTACTTTCTTTTTCCTTTTTTTCTGTATAATCTATAATTTTTAATTCTGTGTTTTTCCATAGCCAATTTTTTAATTTTTTTTTAATTGGATCGTAAATAAAAAAAAAAAAAGACGAGTATTTGTCTATTCGGTCCAAAAAAGTACGGGAATGGACATGTGCTTCACCGACTTTACAAATAACTGTTTTACGCCTTTGGGCTTGTATCGAGCCTAGTATTATGTCTCGTCGAAAATCTGATTGTTGTGGATAACGTACCAAAGAAATGTTTTTTAGTTCCTTAAATGTCTTATATTTAGGCTTACTAAAAAAAGTCCTATCTTTTAGGTTATAATGACAAAGCATTACACGGTAATATCTTCTTGAATAAATCGGAGGGATCTCTCTCCAAAAATCTTCGTGTAGTTCCTCCTCTTGTCTCAAATAGTTG